ACGCCTTTGTCGGCGAATCGATAAAAGAGTCTCATTGTCGGGGTGGTTAGATCAGAATAAGAAGTTTTCGAAGACACACTATTCCATAGGAAGGCCAATCAAATCATAACCAGTCAGCTCAACCAAGCAAGTAGTTTTCTCTGGTTTTCTTTGTCCATACATGGTCTCAGGTCTCAATGTTGCTGCAGCAAGGTAGCTGTAGCTTGCTTCCAAAAGGTGTCACGGGTGTATTCTTGGCCTTTACCAATTGCCCTATCATGATCTCGGCCATCCAATGGTGTGTAACGAGTATCATTTACAACCACTTCACAAAAAAGGGCTTCTTCTCTGTGGCCAGTCACAGCCAAAGCCAAAAGCCTTGAGGTCTTACATTACCAATGGAGGCAAGAAGTTGTGAAAGAAGCTCTTGTTCACGCCTCCACTACTATAGAAGGAGTTGTGCTCTCTTTAACAAAAACGAGTGCTCACTAATTGCTAATGCTATGCCTAAAAGTAAGATAATTTTCCCGAAGAGAGGGAAGTCACTCTTGCTAAAAGCTCTTGTGACTATGCTTTCCTTGGTATGGCTCGTGGTCCAAGAATTGCTCTTCTTTCATCAGCCGAGAGTTCAATAGATTCGGATTCAACTTAGGGAATCACCCTTGTTAGCATCGATTTACTTTCTTTATGAGCAGTTAGCAGGTTTAGCGTAGCCCTTTAGGCTACTTTCATCGAGATTAGGTTGTCTTCAGTGTAGCCATAGAAAGGATAAGATCTAAAAGAATCTGATTCGAGGACCCTAGCAGCTAATTCATCCGCATCTGGCTTGACCGCTGGAATTTCCTTGGCTGCTATTGTATATTAATTTAAGTAGCTCCCCTTAAAGAAGATTTCGAAGAGAAGAGGAGTTGAAAGAATATCCCAGCTAGAATAGGAAGAGGATAGAGGAGATACTAGGGAATCGGCTGTTGAATAAACTCTCCTTCAAGCTCTTGTGTCGATTCGGAACTCTGGGGCAGCTGGAAAAGAAGCGATTCTTTAATCAGCAAAGTGCCAAGTCAGTAGCTTTTCCATCTGAGATGGGCGTGATAGTGATAGGGCTTGACCGGTCCTCTTTCTTTAAATAAAAGACTAAGGTATGAAGTAACTCGACTGATAAGGAGAGGGGAGAGACCTTTTCCATTTTCTTCCCCGACGAAAGGACTAGTAGATAGATCTATTGGCTGCTACCTCCCTTCTTTCTTTTCTTGTCTTTGGTGGTCTCGTAGTTAATGATCCCGGAGTTCTCTTTCTATGCCTCTACCTAGAAAGAGAGAATACATTCTTGCGAAGAGGTCAACAAGAGAATAGAACCACAAAGAGAATCGGACGCTCAATCACAAATTAACATCTTCCTTTCCTTTCTTAGGAATAGATTTCAAAACAGGAAAGATCAGGAATAGCCCTTTAGGTTGCAACTCCTTCTAAGACAACTAGTCTTGGCGAGAGGGATTAACCTGATTTACCTATCATTGCCCCCTCTATACCTCTTAACCTCTCGCTTCGCTCGAGCGACATAGTCTCTTTTTTACGAAAATTCCTCTGTCTGTTCTGCTATCCCCCTTTTAGATATTTGCCCTTTCACTTTTTGTCTGTTAGCCAACTGCGCTTTCTATCCTTACCTTATTAGCCGTAAGGGGAGCCATTTTCTATGGAAGAAAGCCAATATCCTGCGTACCTTTATCTTCTCTTTTTTTTGTTCACCGCTATTAGCTCTCGCAGCATTCGCTACAACGACCGTGAGGGTTACGGTTAAGGCTATGGCTGCGATCCATGTTCATAGCACTGGCTGAATTTTCACTGAACTTTCCTTCTTTTTCTTTTGAAGGTAAAGGCAGAATGCCGCTGCTAACCAGTTTAAGTAAACATGATCAGATCAATTCCTTGTGCTTTCTCTTACCTTACGTTACTTCATTTTTATCCTTTCTAAATCAAAACTCTCCTATTTTTTATTATGTGAGAGGGGGGTTTTTTTCTTCCCCTAAAGCCCCCAGAGTTGCGGATTCGATCCAGCTGGAGGTTCCCGCTACCTTGTTGCGAACGATTCAGAGGTGGTATTCGATCCGCCTCCTGAGGCAGGGATTGCTCCGTCATACCATCCTAACGTTTAGGCTCATCTCTCTAGCTATAGCATAGAGAAGACTGTTAGGAGAGTCCAGGGCAGTCCGGCGACCATTGCCCCAATGGGACGTAGCGCGGTAAACCTGTTCAGGCGGTAAGTTCGTGCATGCCCAGATGCTCACATGACCCAAGGCGTTAGGAAATTGAATGGCGAGTTTTAATTTAAAGGAACTAAGTGTTCCATTTCTCCCCTGCATCAATGAGGAGACACTACACCCTGTGCTACTACGAACCCGACCCATTGGCTGCTATTCGACCTTTTAGAGCTAACAGCAGGTCCTATAAGGAAGGGGATGGAAGCAACGTTATTCACAGTCGCGCACTTCTGGCGAACCCGGCCGCTCATATCTCAGGGGATAAGGGTGCAAAAACCCGAATTTAACAGGGGTGCCTCCCGTTCGGGAACAGGAAAAGAGAGAAGCACTTGCCGCGCATACTTATCCCAATTAGAATTAGAAAGAAAGGTTAACTATCCGCAAATGCCCTTCGACGAAAAGGCAAGACGCAATGATCGTACATTCATTCGCCTTTTGCTCATTTTTCATTTCGACAATGAGAGCTACGATCGCACCACGCTCCAGTCAACCTATTTTCGGAGGGCCAAAGTGTAGATAGATCCTTCGCTTACTCAGCTAAGCCGAACACGAGAAAATGAGTTAAGTCGCGGAAAGTTGCAAAGCCACTTGTAGCCCTACTGGGGCACCAGGAGGAAGTAAACCTACCGGAGGGACTCACACTGTTGCAGAATCAGCATCAGCACTAGCCAAAGAAAAGCTAAAAGAGGACGTCCTATGGCCAAGGGAGAAGGAGAAGCGCAAGAAAGAGGACGTAATAGATAGACGGACGCCCCCCCTTTGGCCTGGATTGTGACCCCGGAGACATTTTTTCAAAGTAGACTTCCTGCTGACACACTTGCATCCATGGATGCGCCACTCTGCCGGATAGAGGATGAACCACGGTCTTGCAAAGTACGGGGGATTGAGACCGCGGGCAGAAAAGGTGGGGAGAGATTCAGTCCGACCAAAAAAGGGCACCCTAGCGACTCCCGCATGTGCAGGTTGCCATCCTGACGGGAGCCTGCGGCTGACGTCGATGCACGGTAAGCCGACTTTTCTTCATCAAGATGTCTACCAATAATTCCATTCTCATTTATATAGGCCCCTCTGGTCCTACATTTGCTAAATTAGCCGGAGCTCATGGAAAAAGAAAAGAAAATAAAACATAGCAATTGCAGCAAAGCCTAACCAACCATTGGTTATGCGAGAAAATAGAGGGACCAGAAGTCATTCTGTAAATACGCTTTATTCTGGGGAAATCTACTCTAGATGATCTACGAATTAAGCGATCACATGACCCTAAGTCTTAGGAGAGTTAGGCCCTTTTGAAGCATCCGTCTTTGCATAGTTTTCATTTTATTAGAGGAGGAAGTCGCTTCTCATACAAAAGAAAAAGAATTAGCTTTTCTTGAAGGTAGTCCTTTGGTCTATGGGCTTTGAAAAAGTCTTTTGCCCTAGAGTGGATAAGGTTACTAAAGAACCGAACAATGTCTTGCTCCGCCAGATAGGAAGGGCAGCAGAAAGCATAGGCCACATAGACTCTGATCATCGTAAACAGCGTAGTTAGATAATAGGATGTGCTCCTTTCTGCTCTCTTATAGAAGCATTGATGCTATTGAGAGAATGCTTCGAAAATTCCTTTAGCTTAGGGATCGCAGGTCAATACATACAGTTAGCTGGGAGACCATCCATCTGTCAACCAAAAAAAGAGGGTTGATTGGGCATCTAGAGCCTTAGGCGATGGAATGAAGCCTGCCTTCTCAAGCAAGTTTGGCTGCTGGCCTACAACCCCAGTTCCATATGGATCGACTGGATCAAAGCTAGATATATCAAATCCAAATCGATATGGGACTATTTCCTTCCAACTGGCTGTTCTCCTGTGTGGAAGAATATATGCAAGCTGATCCCCAAAGCAAAGCTATTCATTTTACATGTCATTGGTGATGGATCGATCACTAAATTCTAGTATGATACCTGGCTTTCAAGTGTCAGATTAGTTGACACATATGGGGGGCGTGCGATTGTTGATCTCAGCTTGGGTGATGCGCTCCTACTGTCTCGGATTTTTGGTCTTCCACTATTCTTGGAATCTTTCTTTTCCTTCAAACGACGAAAGAATCTGGACCCTTACGTCTAATGGCCTCTTCACCATCCAGTCAGCCTACAAGGCCTTCACTCCTCCTGCTACCTCCTTATTCTGGCCGAAAAAACATCTGGTTCCCGGCCGATGCATGCGTGCACAGGCTATCTAAGGGCGATTAAAGACGAAGGACTTCCTTGCTAAACTCTAAACTGGGCCTTGGTTACGACTGCGACTGTGTTCTCTGTTACAGAGAATCGGAATCGGTTCCCCAAAAATGAAAAATCTCTCTTCAGGGGCATTCTCAACCTACAGACTATCTTCAACATATCTCTGAAGTTTGGTCAGTTGAGGGCACAGCTACTAGACTGGTATTTGCTGCTGCGATTTGGTACATTTGGTCTGAGCGCAACGCTCGCATTTTCTGTACGAAGCCCAAAGAAATGCTGCTCTCTCTTATTCACGAACAAGCAGTACCACAGAGCGGTAAAAGGAAGGGAAAGTGTTCCGCTACTCTTGTTCAAATGGTTTCCATGGTTCGACTTTCATCGAGATTGGCGCAGTCCTTAGGCCGACAAGGGCAGAAATAGCACTCGTTGAAGGTGAAGGACCCTAATGCGGAACATAAATAAGAAGACAAAGTCTTCCATTGAATGGCTGGTTTACAAACCTGGGCTCAGACGGAACTCAGGAGAGGATTTAGCCTCTTGGTGGACTACAAGTTGAAGAGTTCATAATGTTGGGAAAAAAACGGATCTGCCATTCCTACTCCCCAGTTATGTCATCCCTTACCTATGATTCCATCCTAGTTTTCGCCGCCCATGGTTCCGAGAGACCCAATTTATACAGAATGAGCACCTCACCCCTTTCTTTCCTTGTAGTTGGAGTTGGGCAAGATTTCACTTGTAAATGGATTGGCTTTAGATGCGAGATACGGCTCATAACCACTGCTTGTGAACAGCTTGACTCCTGTTTACAGGCTTTCCCGGCTACAGTACAGATTGTGCCAAAGACAGCTCGCTCTGCTCGCTCCTGCTCAAAAATCACACAATAAGCCAAGGCGTTCTAATCTAATCTAGCTATTTCAAAACAAATTCTCATCTCAGGAAGACAGATCGAACTATTACAGATAGAACAGATAGATTGGTGTAGGCTCTAAGCCAAGCCTATCTCGTGTGCTATAAAATACACAACGTACTTTCCCAAGCCTTTCTCAAGCTATTATGTCTAGTCCCAGGTACAAAGAGGTGTATATATAGCGTTCTCCTTCCTGCCTCGACCCTTTCGGCCAAGAGGAAATCCGGAGCGACAAAAGCGATTCCGGTCTCCCCACCATTTTACAGGTATAAGGCACGCCATTCGGTCCTTTCTAAAGTAGTAGTAGTAGTGGTGGCTATCTCCCTATGAAGTCTGGGATCTATTCCAACTTTACTTAATGTAAATAGTTGATCAGATTCGTGAATCCTGTTGAGTCCACGGGAAGATCTTCTTGTTCGGATTGCTAGCTTAGCTGCCCTTTTGGATACAACCATTTTCATTTTACAGCTTACATCCAGGCCAAGTCCTTTTCTGCCTGTGGGAAACCAAGCAATTGATTCTCCCTGTGTCAATGTTATGGGTCCAAGTCTCACTCTTTCATTGCTCTCTCCAGAAGCTTCACTTGCGACCTTCTGCTTTCTATCCTAAATAGAGAAAGGGGGAAATAGGTCAAATCAAAAGACGAGGCTGAGCGTTAGCGATGGGCTGGGTAACGAAGGGTGAGTGTAACGATGGTGCGAAGCAGAGAAGGAAAGTCAAGGGCTTTGTGGGCTAAGGGATCTCGATATGCCCTTTTAGATAAGAGTCAGTAGGCCTAGAAGGCTCCTATGCCAAAAGAGAATGCTCTACATGACTAAAGTCAAGGCGAACGGCATTAGTACAGCTGTTAAGAATACTCTCCGATGTTGACTTTGTAAACTAATAGGCCTTGGTAACCGGTAGGTTACTTTTGACATATAATTTCTAATGGAACTGCCGTCTATTGTATAGGGCTACTATATTCATTTGTACTCGTCTACTAATGCCGGTCGGATTAGCTACATCGGATTGGCTACTACCCTAGGATTATAGGACCAGTTGGAACGGCTTCTTCTCTTTCTACCTACACATCTCAGAGCTCATACACCTGCGCATCTCACTAGCGTATCTCCTCTCTGTCCCGTAAGCATTTAGGGTCTGACTCTCTCTTCTCGGTCAGTATATTCCCCTAATCTCTCTGTCATTGGAATAGCCAACTATAATAGGTAATTAACTCCTTGGGATCGAAAGAGAACTTTTGCTTTGGTCTCGAGGAATTGTTGAGCGAGGCTGACTTTAGAGGTGTAAGCACCGCGAGTCTCAATCCAGTCAAATTCCTGTTCTATTACTGGCTCATAACTGAGCGAAAGGCATAATAGATTCTTGCTCTTCTTAGCCTTGCAAATGAGGCGGTTGATAGACCCTTCCTGTCCTAGTGGTATGGTTAACATAAACTTCTTCCTCTGAGGCTAGCTCTAGGACAAGCGGAGGTGGTTCTTTCTCCTCTGGGGTTAAGTCCAAGACTAATGAATGTGTATATTTCTGCTTTATTCACTTCCTGAACAGTTTCTGTGCCCATTCTGGATTGAATACCTTTATATCTTGGTAAGATTAGGGTCAACGGTTTGTGCCTGTCTATTCCATCCATCCCTTCGTGGAGTTAGGGTGTGTGATGTGTCCTTTCCGATGGAATGCCCTCGGCCGCATTTCGGAATCAAAGAGTCATGGTGCTTTAGTTGTGGGTTAGCAGGGATAAGTTGGACTGCGTCAGATGGTAAGATGAGCACCGCGATCGAAGGGCTCACTCTATGGAAGTCCTCTCCCACTTGAAAGCTAAATAAGGAGAAGAAGTGCCACAAATCAATGTATTCCATTATTAGCAGAGGTTCCCTCCATCTAATCCCCCATTTTCCATTCAAATGGACTTACCAGAGAGCAGTCCATTTGAAGCCATTAATCAAAGGCTTCTCCTTGCGGCAGAAAGAAAAACGGGATGGCAACCGCCGGTTCAACAAATTATGACCTTAATCGCGCTAAAGGAGGGAGTTCTTACACGCATGGCGGAACTCGACCCACATCCTTTCTGGATGGAGGAGCAAAGCCGAAACCGCCTTCTTAGAGAAGGTATTTTAACTAAACAAAAATGGGAGTACAGCCCAGAAACTCTAAGTAGAAAGCTGGCCGAGTTAAATAAAACAGGACAAAGAAGCTCCTTTTTTCAGGAGCTTCGCCGAGTCCGCCAGACCGAATCAATGAAGTCCTCAAGAGGATTGGGGAACGAAGTGGATTGGTCCGCTCTCTAAGGGAGGAGACAGGAGCTCCAGCCTAGAGACGGTCCTTAGGCCGGACAGAGGTCTGAGGAAAGCCCCGGAAAGGTGGGCTTCACCTTATTCTCTTCTGTAGCCTTCTAAGGCGAGGCCACCCTATATTCAGGTATGGGGTGGAGAAGGAGAGCGGGTATGAGGGCTCCTTCTACCCCTTCTCTGACGAAAAACCTAGAAAGACAACTTATAAATGCAGCCTTTCTCTTGTTTGTTTTTTGAATCTGCTATAATATAAGCAGTTGGGCCAGGCCATTGATAGATGTTCTTTAGGTGGGGAGGATAAGTTTCAAGTGCGGATACTTCATTTCAAATGGGTGAGAAATTTTTGATTGAGACAACATCATCCATTGTGATGCTAACCATCCCCAAGTGGGATTGGGTTTTTTTACCAAGTGCCCCAAGAAGTGAGTCGATAATGGTTACCTGATAGGGGACCTAGGCTTGTTGATTGGTAAACTTCACTGAGTTCCTCGGCTAACCCTTTCATTCCCGAATGGAAATAGGGTACAATTGCTACAGACGATCCTTTAAGGATGTAAATGAGGGCACGTAACGATGCTGGAGTTGACGGTGTACCGGTCTCCACGCGTATAAGGATCATCTTCCCTTTCAACAAGAAGGAGAAAGTTAACAGGGGGCCTAATCCTATTATCTGAAGCTCTTGAGAGATGAAGGGTCTGGGGTATGATCACAAGGCAGCGCCATGAGAACATAGTTGCTTCTGTTAAGCTCAAGAGAAGGGTTTCATTTCCCCTCCTCAAGGTTCTATTACTAGTCTTTATGTTATTCATTTTTACTTTTTGTTTTCCGTTTGTTTTATGAATTTTCATAGATTTCTTATTGCAGCGAAGGAGTCTCCGCAGAAGAGAGCAGCCCCATTTTTGTTTAGTTTTAGTACGAGATCGAAGGGAAGGACGTAGGCACCTCTTCCTTAACTTAATAGAATAGGAACTACCTAGCCCGGGATTAAGCACTAGCTCAATCACTGCTACAGCTTCTTACCTTTGGGACAGGATTCCACGACTCTCTTATTTGAATGAGAGCCCTTATCTCGTTGCGGTATACTTTTGCTCCGACTTCCACTCTTTGTCCCACGTACTGTGCTCGGACTGCTGGAGCAGAAACTAGAAAGAAATGCCGGGTCTAGGAAAAGCGAATTCTCGGTTAGCTGCTTTTTTTAGCACAGGAGGGTGGTCGTAGATCAGGAAGCAAGTCTGACACTCATATTGGAAGAGACTGGCATCTTATCTTTCTTACGATTACGCCCTTAGAAAAAAAAAGTGGCACCTATAAAAAAAAGATTGGCTTGGTCTTACATCTACCGGTAGAGTAGAAGATCGAAAGGGTCCATCCGTTTAAGAAAGGAAAGAAGGGATGGCATTCAGTCAAGCCTTCGTCCTCTGATGACTAGCTCTCATCTTCCATGTCTTTCTATACGCAATTGAAAGTTTCCAGTTCGTGTTAACAATTGGCGCATTAAAGAATTCTCGTATGGGACCTTTTTCGCTCAAGGCGACAACAGAGTACCATCAAAGGCAATCACTCCTGCTCCCAAACCCTTGGGATGGAAGTTAGAAGTTTCCTTGAAAGAGTAAAGTACATCAGTCGCTTCATATCTCTTTTAGATCCATGTGCGAACCTCTATTCAAACTGCTTAAGAAAGATTCTTCTAATAAGTGGACCCAGAGTCTAGCTTTCTATAAGATCAAGACTCGATCTTATGAATACCCCAGTGCTAGTACTGCCAAGCCAAGGCCCTCCCTTCGGTATGCGAAATCAGTATGTAAACTCTATGGCCCAGTTTGAAACTTCTGGTTTTAGGGACTGAACCGCTAACGAGTATCTCAAATATCTCAAAGCTGTTGCAAGCAATCAATCAAAGCGAGCTTTCATTTTAGCGTGTATTTGAAAGAGTTGAAAAGCCTTTATATAGAAAGTGTTGAAAAAGGCAGGAACGTGAGTCTGGTAACTCTTTACTACTACATCTTTTTTTACACACAATCGGACAGCCGAGCTCCCAACTTGGACTCTCTTTCAAAGCAATCGCATTCTCTGTGAAAAGAATGGGGGTTGGTAAGGACAACTTACGTGGAGTAGATTATCATTGCTCCATCGAATAAAGACAATCCTCACGGTAAGACTTTGATAAGAGCACTGACGGTCACTTAGATAATAATGGTTTTGAGACAAGGCCTCCGGGACTGGAGGGTGTGGGTTGGGGCTCGCTGGTCCTGATGTATGAGGTAGCTAAGGTCAATGCTACTAGGGCTCTGTGCTCTTTATGGCCTTTGGGAGCTCGATATTAGAGTTCAAATCCCGGATTCGTCTCTCAGTCTCAAGAGGATGCCCCTGATGCCGCAAAGGTAGTTGACTAAGTCGACCTTTTATGATTAATGAGGATGTATTGGATGGATGCCTTAAGATTGAAAGGGACGAAGATGGACTCCGGTGAAAGGGCTAGGGTAGATCTTGAGAATGATCCCTGCATTTCCGTATTGGTAAACCATCCCCATTAGTGCTTCTCCCTTACTGTCACAAGTGAGCCATTCTTCCACATTCTCGGTGACAAGAGCATAACGCCTATGGTCGACTGAGTTTCAACTTCCTTCTTTCCGCTTGGCCCATGGATCAGGGGAAGTCTTCTTTGAGTGTTGAGGGTTAGAGGATCATTCCAGCACAGAGAGAGTATGCCCAAACCCGTTCCCAAGGGCAGCAGTCCAAGGAAAGGAGCGAGTCCCAAATCTTAGTGCCGTTGAAGTCCGCGATCGTAAATATCTTGCTATTAATTGTAATTCCTGGGTCTTTGCTCATTCGTAAGGTCAAGGTTGCTAAAGTCTGAAATAAGGGCAGTTATTATGGTCAAGTAAGGTAATCGCATATCCATCCCTTGACATTGAGAAGGATTTCCAGATAAAGAGGAAGTGGTGCAGCTTGAGAGGTTGGAGTTCTCTCTTTTGCTTCTGCTAGTGAAAGGTAGGGCTTTGAGGCTCATTCTAGTGTGAATGAAAGGCAGGAGGCTCTAACTTTGATTCTGTTTACTTACTCGACCAGCGAGAGAGGTTGTTTACTTCCTTCTTTCAAAGCTGGACCAGGGAGCCTATTGATTGATTGATAGAGCAAGGCCTATGGCTTGAGAGATAGGCAAAGTGAACCCGCCACTGTCAACTGGTTTAGGAAGATGCCTACTTGTTCAACTGGCTCACAAGGCATGCATACACAACCCAGGGAATCATACTCACTTGGCTGTATTCAAGCACGAGACTGATCTGAGGTTACTGGCTTATGAGAGATCCAGAGGAGGGAGAAGATCTTTCACGGGAAATCCGTATGTATAAACGAGCGCTCAACCCTTTGAATGGATTCATTGTCAATCCTTCACACAAGTGCTAAACAGGTCTATCAATCTACCATATTTGGGGCATACCAAGAGAATGAGGTGGTTTACTAGCTCGACCAAAGTGAGTTTACTCGCTTGTTTGATAGAAAGAGCAAGAGGGATGCTAAACAATCCAATTCTACTAGAAAGAGGGTCTAGACGAGCTCAAAGCTAGATCTTGTATTGAATCAGTAGTGAGGAATGAGGTCAAAGATCAACTAGTGGGTGAAAGGATCATGGCCGATCTCAAGTGTGATCCCAAGGATCTATGAATCCCTCATAAAGGGAGTGTAAAGTAAAAGCCCCGAAAGAAGGGCATCTTTGTAGAAAGAAAGAAGTTGTCCTACTGCTTACTCTCTTTTCCTTAGCACCAATATGCTCTAGAAAGCTACAGCATCCCGCTATTCCTTATTCTTGATAGCACAGGAAAGGGACGATTCTCTGTGCCTACCTATCCCCAATCACACAGGAATGCTCGCTTGGCTGCTTACCAATCCTTTCACTTTCAGACAATTCCTCGCGCATCAAAAAACTTCTAGTAAAGCGAAGGAGACCCACTTCCCACTTCTCCTTCCCCGCCCCATTTCTGGGGCGGGCCTCGTTCTTATTGAGCGTACCACCGCTAAAAAAGACTACAACCCAAAAAGAAATCTCGAGAGAGACGTTTTCAAGTTTCATAAAAAAACTCGATCGGAATACGAATGAGATCAAAAAGGCCATCATTAATGCAAACAGGGCAATAGTTTGATACGATATGTGGTGGCCCGCGGGCATAGAAAAAAGAAGTACAATTAAAGAACATTTGACCTAAACTAAATAATACCATAAATCAATTGAATATACTCGAAAGCTGCCTCCCAATAGCAACTATGAAAGCCACACTCTAAAAGGTTCGAATAGACATCCGATAGATAAGAGGGGTCGAAGACCTCCTCTTCCCCAAGCACCAGCTGGGTAAATCCTTCGAGAGTCCAGGTGGATGGCAAGTCCGCCCCTATTTCCTCTATCTTCCCTTGAAAGAACACACACACATTTCGAAATTCTTGACTCATGTCATTTATATTTAGATCCAGTGGGGAATAATAAGTGAGCTCATCCCGGATCCCAGTGGACGCCTCAGAAGCGGAACTATTGGAGACCGGGGGGGCCCCTATAGAACAACTTCCCTCAGATGGAGAAGATTCCGAAAAGGAAATCTCAATCCAATCGCTGGGTGAATAACGAGTGGGACCGGTTGGATCAAACTGTGATCCGTACTGAAAAATAGAAAGCTTACGTTTCATTCTGATATGAATTATTTTACTCTTAAAGCACACCGCTTGCCTATTCCGACTAAGCAGCCCGGTGTGCTTCTTAATGAGAAGCAAAACCAGAACGCCTAAAAGCATTCTAGAAGAGAGGAGGTAGGGGTTGTCCCTACAAATTGAATGGGGGAAACTTTTTCATTCAGCACGGTGTATAGCCGGAGC